GTAATGCATTGTATGTCCCATAATAGGTCCCATCCTTCTACCCTTTCCCGGGAGTCGATGACTATTCATAGCTATTACCTTGACACCAAAGAAGAGTTCGACCCAATGCTTTATTTCTGTCCTAGTTGATCCTGATTCGACATTAGAAGTATATTGATTGTTCCCCAATAACCGAAGACTTTTTTCTGTAAATACTGCATATTTGATTCCATCCATAAATCCATTTTCTTCCCTATGAGTTCCAGTATCGATAAGAATTCTAGTTCTTACTGTTCATATGTTATGGTATGAATATACCATACCAATTCGTTATGTATGGATGATGAGATTCCATTGATACAGAGCCAGACTTATTTAATGTTCCCATTGGCGTGCATCCAGCAGGAATTGAACCTACGAATTTGCCAATTATGAGTTGGGCGCTTTAACCATTCAGCCATGGATGCTTAACAGGGATCATCGTACATCGTGAATAACCAAATTCCAATTGAAATGAAATCTTTAGGAGGAATCAATGAAACGACATCAATTCAAATCCTGGATATTCGAATTGAGAGAGATATTGAGAGAGATCAAGAATTCTCACTATTTCTTAGATTCATGGATCAAATTCGATTCAGTGGGATCTTTCACTCACATTTTTTTCCACCAAGAACGTTTTATGAAACTCTTTGACCCCCGAATTTGGAGTATCCTACTTTCACGTGATTCACGTGATTCACAGGGTGCAACAAGCAATCGATATTTCACGATCAAAGGTGTAGTACTGCTTGTAGTAGTGGTCCTTATATCTCGTATTAACAATCGAAAGATGGTCGAAAGAAAAAATCTCTATTTGATGGGGCTTCTTCCTATACCTATGAATTCCATTGGACCCAGAAATGAGACATTGGAAGAATCTTTTTGGTCTTCCAATAGAAATAGGTTGATTGTTTCGCTCCTGTATCTTCCAAAAGGGAAAAAGATTTCTGAGAGTTGTTTCATGGATCCGCAAGAGAGTACTTGGGTTCTCCCAATAAAGAAAAAGTGTATCATGCCTGAATCTAACCGGGGTTCGCGGTGGTGGAGGAACCGGATCGGAAAAAAGAGGGATTCTAGTTGTCAGATATCTAATGAAACCGTAGCTGGAATTGAGATTTCATTCAAAGAGAAAGATAGCAAATATCTGGAGTTTCTTTTTTTATCCTATACGGATGATCCGATCCGCAAGGACCCTGATTGGGAATTGTTTGATCGTCTTTCTCCGAGGAAGAAACGAAACATAATCAACTTGAATTCGGGACAGCTATTCGAAATCTTAGGGAAAGACTTGATTTGTTATCTCATGTCTGCTTTTCGTGAAAAAAGACCAATTCAAATTCAGGGGGAGAGTTTCTTCAAACAACAAGGAGCTGGGGCAACTATGCAATCCAATGATATCGAGCATGTTTCCCATCTCTTCTCGAGAAACAAGTGGGGTATTTCTTTGCAAAATTGTGCTCAATTTCATATGTGGCAATTCCGCCAAGATCTCTTCGTTAGTTGGGGGAAGAATCAGCACGAATCGGATTTTTTGAGGAACGTCTCGAGAGAGAATTGGATTTGGTTAGACAATGTGTGGTTGGTAAACAAGGATCGGTTTTTTAGCAAGGTACGGAATGTATTGTCAAATATTCAATATGATTCCACAAGATCTATTTTCGTTCAAGTAACGGATTCTAGCCAATGGAAAGGATCTTCTTCTTATCAATCCAGAGATCATTTCGATTCCGTTAGAAATGAGAATTCAGAATATCACACATCGATCGATCAAACAGAGATTCAGCAACTAAAAGAGAGATCGATTCTTTGGGATCCTTCCTTTCTTCAAACGGAACGAACAGAGATAGAATCAGATCGATTCCCGAAATGCCTTTTTGGATCTTCCTCCATGTCCTGGCTATTCACGGAACCTGAGAAGCGGATGAATAATCATCTGCTTCCGGAAGAAATCGAAGAATTTATTGGGAATCCTACAAGATCAATTCGTTCTTTTTTCTCTGACAGATGGTCAGAACTTCATCTGGGTTCGAATCCTACTGAGAGGTCCACTAGAGATCCTAAATTGTTGAAGAAAAAACAAGATGTTTCTTTTGTCCCTTCCAGGCGAGCGGAAAATAAAGAAATGGTTGATATATTCAAGATAATTACGTATTTACAAAATACCGTCTCAATTCATCCTTCGGAACCAGATCCGGGATGTGATATGGTTCCGAAGGATGAACCGGACAGTTCCAATAAGATTTCATTCTTGAACAAAAATCCATTTTTTGATTTCTTTCATCTATTCCATGACCGGAACAAAGGGGGATACGCGTTACGCCACGATTTTTTTGAATCAGAAGAGAGATTCCCAGAAATGGCGGATCTATTCACTCTATCAATAACCGAGCCGGATCTGGTGTATCATAGGGGATTTTCCTTTTCTATTGATTCCTACGGGTTGGATCAAAAAAAATTCTTGAATGAGGTATTCAACTCC